ACGTGCATTCCCCACTTTTTTTGGACAGAATAGACAAAACGTTTTTTTTTTCTTTTGATATCTCCGGAATGATGAACCTAATTTTTAGGAATTGGGTGGGGAAAGGTCCGGAATTAAAAACTTCGGATTCTGAGGAAAAAGAGGCAAAAGAAAAGGAAAAAACAAAGGAGGAGAAAAAGGACAAGAATGAACGGATAGCAATAGCAGAAAATTGGGATACTATTCTATTTGCTCAAGCAATAAGAGGTTCTATGTTAGTAACACAATCGATTCTTAGAAAATACATCGTATTGCCTTCATTGATAATAGCTAAAAATCTCGGCCGTATGTTATTATTTCAATTCCCCGAGTGGTACGAGGATTGGAAGGAGTGGAATAGAGAAATGCATGTTAAATGCACCTATAATGGTGTTCAATTATCAGAAACAGAATTTCCGAAAGACTGGCTAACAGACGGTATTCAAATAAAAATCCTATTTCCTTTCTGTCTGAAACCTTGGCACAGATCTAAGCTACGATTCGATCATAGAGATCGAATGAAAAAGAAAGGAAAAAAAGAAAATTTTGGTTTTTTAACAGTCTGGGGGATGGAAACTGAACTACCTTTTGGTTCTCCCCGAAAACGACCTTCCTTTTTTGACCCCATTTGGAAAGAACTCGAAAAAAAAATTAGAAAAGTGAAAAAGAAATGTTTTCTAGTTCTAAGAGCTTTAGGAGAAAGAAAAAAAGGGTTTCTAAGGGTCTTAAAAGAAAAAACAAGATGGATTCTCAAAACAGTTCTATTTATAAAAAGAATAATAAAAGAGTTTGCAAAAGTAAATCCAATTTTCTTATTTGGATTGAGGAAAGTATATGAACCGAATGAAAATAGAAAAGATTCTATAATTAGTAATAAGATTAACCATGAATCGATCATTCGAATTAGATCTGTGGATTGGACAAATTATTCACTGACAGAAAAAAAAATGAAGGATCTGGCTGATAGGACAACCACAATCCGAAATAAAATAGAAAGGATTACAAAAGACAAGAGAAAAATATTTCTAACTCCAAATAGAAAGATTAGTCCTAACGAGACAGGTTGTGATGATAAAAGATCGGAATCACAGAAACATATTTGGCAGATATCAAAAAGAGGAGGTGCCCGATTAATACGTAAATGGCACTATTTTATGAAATCTTTCATTGAAAGAATCTATATGGATATCTTTCTATGTAACATTAATATTCCCAGAATAAATGCACAACTTTTCCTTGAATTTGAATCAACAAAAAAAATTATCGACAAAGACATTTACAATGATGAAAGAAATAAAGAAGGAATTGATGAAACAAATCAAAATGCAATTCACTTTATTTCGACTATAAAAAAGTCTCTTTCTAATATTAGTAATAATAAATCACAGATTTATTGTGACTTATCTTCCTTGTCCCAAGCATATGTATTTTACAATTTATCACAAATCCAAGTTATTAATAAGTATTACTTGAGATCTGTACTTCAATATCGCGGAGCATATCTTTTTCTTAAGGATAGAATAAAGGACCATTTTGGGACACGAGGAATATTGGATGCCAAATCAAGGTCTAAGAAACTTCCGAATTCTGGAATGAATGAATGGAAAAATTGGTTAAGGGGTCATTATCAATACAATTTATCTCAGACTAGATGGTCTAAATTAGTACCGCAAAAATGGCGAAATAGAGTCAATCAACGTCGTATGATTCAAAATAAAGACTCAAAAAAAGATTCATATGAAAAAGAAAAAGACCAATTAATTCATTACGAGAAAAAAAAGAATTATGTAGTGAACTCATTACCGAGTCAAAAAGAAAAATTTAAAAAACACTACAGATATGATCTTTTATCACATAAATATATTCATTATGAAGACAGGAAGGGCTCATATATTTATGGATCGCCATTCCAAGTAAATGGAGACCGAGAGATTCCATATAATTACAACATGCCTAAACCCGAATCATTTTATGTACCCGGGGGTATAGCTATTAATGATTATCTAGGGGAAGGGTCTATTATTGATACGGGGAAAAATCCGGATAGAAAATATTTGGAGTGGAGAATTCTCAATTTTTTTCTTAGAAAGAATATCGATATTGAGACTTGGACCGATATAGATACTGGAACCAACATTAATAAAAATACTAAGACTGGGACTAATGATTATCAAATAATTGATAAGAAAGATCTTTTTTATCTCACGATTCATCAAGAAATCAACCCTCAAAAAAAAAGGTTTTTTTTTGATTGGATGGGAATGAATGAAGAAATGCTACATCGTCCCATATCGAATCTAGAACCCTGGTTCTTCTCAGAATTTGTGCTACTTTATGATGCATATAAGATTAAACCGTGGATCATACCAATCAAATTACTTATTTTCAATTTGAATGGAAATGAAAACATTAGTGAAAATAAAAACATCAACAGAAATAAAAAAAAGGATCTTCGTCTATCATCTAATCAAAAAGAATATCTTGAATTAGAGAATCGAAATCAAGAAGAAAAAGAACAGCTGGGTCAAGGGAATCTTGGATCAGATCCACGAAACCGACAAAAAGATCTTGAAAAAGATTCCGCGGAATCAGACATTAAAAAACGTAGAAAGAAAAGACAATACAAGAGCAATAAGGAAGCGCAACTAGATTTCTTCCTGAAAAGGTATTTGCTTTTTCAATTGAGATGGGATGATCCTTTGAATCAAAGAATGATCAATAATATCAAGGTATATTGTCTCCTGCTTAGGCTGATAAATCCAAGGGAAATTGCTATATCCTCTATTCAAAGAGGAGAAATGCGCCTGGATGTAATGCTGATTCAGAAGGATCTAACTCTTACAGAATTGATAAAAAGGGGAATATTGATTATCGAACCGGTTCGTCTGTCTATAAAATGGGATGGACAATGGATTATGTATCAAACCATAAGTATTTCATTGGTCCATAAGAATAAGTACCAAACTAATCGAATATGCCGAGAAAAAAAATATGTTGATGAAGATTATTTCGATAGATCCATTGCACAACATGGAAAGGTACTTGTGAATGGAGATGAAAATAATTATGCTTTGCTTGTTCCTGAAAATATTCCATCTCCTAGACGTCGTAGAGAATTGAGAATTCTAATTTGTTTGAATTCCGAGAATGAGAATGTTGTGAATAGAAATTCAGTATTTTTCAATGGCAACAACGTAAGGAACTGTGTGCAATTTTTGGATGAGGACAAGCATTTTGATACAGATATAAATAAATTTATCCAATTCAAATTGTTTCTTTGGCCCAATTATCGATTAGAAGATTTAGCTTGTATGAATCGCTACTGGTTTGATACCAATAATGGCAGTCGTTTCAGTATGTCAAGGATACATATGTATCCACGAGTCAGAATTAGTTGATAGCGGATTTCCTATATATCTATATCACGTGTCATATCCGGTATAGAAAGGTATACAAATGTACACACACGTTGTGTTACATTAGATTCTGATACATGATACTGATTCAATGATGTATCATATCAATTGGATCTAGGAATGAATCGGCAGAATTTTCTTAAGTCCCAATCATTCCCTTTTGTGGGTGTAGAAATGTACCATCTCCTTCTATCGAATCCAATTGAAAATTGGATTCGATAGAAAGTAGTCTATGAATAAATCCAGATTATTTTATTGTGTGTACCAGATCTAAATGACTGGCATTATTATTATTCCTGATCGGTAAAATCCATATCTGTGGAAAAGAAAGAAAAAAAAGAGAGAGAGAGAAGAATTCTTTTTATGGTAAAAAATTCATTCATCTCAGTTATTCCGCAAGAAGAAAAAGAAAAAAACAAAGGGTCTGTTGAATTTCAAGTATTCAGTTTCACCAATAAGATACGGAGACTTACTTCACATTTGGAATTGCACAGAAAAGACTATTTATCTCAGAGAGGTCTTCGGAAAATTCTGGGAAAACGTCAACGTATACTGGCTTATTTGTCAAAGAAAAATAGAGTACGTTATAAAGAATTAATTGGTCAGTTGGATATTCGGGAACCAAAAACTCGTTAATTTGAAAATTCGTTTGAATTATTTGCTTTATTAGATCTTGAATTTTGATGAACCTCGTTTCGTTTTCAGCAATTCATGAAATAATGAATCGGGGAAGAAAACATATGACTGTACCGGATATAAGAAAAGACTTCATGATAGTCAATATGGGTCCTCACCACCCATCAATGCATGGTGTTCTTCGACTCATCGTTACTCTAGATGGTGAAGATGTTATTGATTGTGAACCCGTATTGGGTTATTTACACAGAGGGATGGAAAAAATTGCGGAAAACCGAACAATTATACAGTATCTACCTTACGTAACACGTTGGGATTATTTAGCTACTATGTTCACAGAGGCAATAACGGTAAATGCACCAGAACAATTGGGAAATATTCAAGTACCTAAAAGAGCCAGCTATATCAGAGTCATTATGCTGGAGTTGAGTCGTATAGCTTCTCATTTGTTATGGCTTGGGCCTTTTATGGCGGATATCGGTGCACAGACTCCTTTCTTCTATATTTTCAGAGAGAGGGAATTGCTATATGATCTATTCGAAGCTGCCACAGGTATGCGAATGATGCATAATTATTTCCGTATCGGGGGAGTAGCTGCTGATCTACCTCATGGCTGGATAGATAAATGTTTGGATTTCTGCGATTATTCTTTAACAGGAGTTGTTGAATATCAAAAGCTTATTACGCGGAATCCCATTTTTTTGGAACGAGTTGAAGGAGTGGGCATTATTGGTGGAGAGGAAGCAATAAATTGGGGTTTATCAGGACCAATGCTACGAGCTTCCGGAATGCAATGGGATCTTCGTAAAGTTGATCATTATGAGTGTTACGATGAATTCGATTGGGAAGTCCAATGGCAAAAAGAAGGAGACTCATTAGCTCGTTATTTAGTACGAATCAGTGAAATGGCGGAATCCATAAAAATTATTC